CGATAATATCAAAATCCGACGAATCGGCCCAGGTCGACTTACTAACGGGATGTCCTAATACGTTACAAAATTTCATTTTATCCAACGATCCAATCAGAAGACTAATTGGAACTAATGTATCAATCTTCTTCATAGCATTATCCATTAGAAACGAATTTTCTAGCATTTGACTCCGTACTACTGAAAGATTTATTTGCATACTTGAAAGATAGCCCAAAAAGCTGAAGGAATGTTTGCATAATTGGTTTATATACATCCTTCCTGGTTGAGACCACACATAAAAATGACATTGCCATAAAAGGACAAGGTAATATTTCCATTTATTCATGAAAAGAGGCGTATCCTTTGAAGCCAGAATTGATTTTCCTTGATATCTAACATAATGCATGAAGAGATCCTCGAGGAACCATAAGCTAGTCGGAGAATCATTAGCAAAGACTTCTTCTACGGGATGTTTTATTTTTCCATAGAAATATATTCGCTCAAAAAAACCCCCAGAAGATGTTAATCGTAAATGAGAAGATTGGTTACGTAGAAAGAGTAAGATGGATTCGTATTCGCAAACATGAGAATTATATAGGAACAAGAATAATCTTGGATTACTTTTTGAAAAAATAGAAATATATTTATTTGGAATAATAAGAGTATTCCAATTATAATAGTCGTGAAGAAAAAACCGTAATAAATGCAAAGAGGAGGCATCTTTTACCCAGTAGCGAAGGGTTTGAACTAAGATTTCCAGATGAATCGGGTAGGGTATTAATACATCTGATACATAATTTAACTGTGAGAATTTGTCCTCTAAAAAAGGAAATATTGAATGAATTGATCGTAAATTATAATATTTTACGATTTCTGTCCCCTTTAAGGAAGATACTAATCGTAGGGAAAATGGAATTTCCACAATGACTGCAAATCCCTCTGATATCATTTGAGAATACAAATTCTTATTGTACCCAAAAAGTTGATTTTGGTTCGAATCGTTAGCGGAAATAATAAAATGATTCTGTTGATACATTCGAGAAATTAAACGTTTTACAATTAGTAAACTAGATTTATTGTCATAACCTACATTTTCCAACAAATTCGATCTATTTAAACCAAGATCATGAGCAAATACATAAATATACTCCCGAAAGATAAGTGGGTATAGGAGGTCATGTTTCCAAGATCTATCTAGTTCTAAATATCCTTGAAATTCCGCCATTTAAGATTAGATTTGAACCGAAAATAGGATGGGCTTTATTGGGTTATCAAATGATACATAGTACGATACAGTTAAAACAAGGTATGATATTAAGAAAAAAGATCGATACCTCGAAAAAGGTAAGACTCATCAACGGACTCTCTATCCTCTCTTTTTGCACCTAATTGGTTTAGGTTCATTCTAGGATAAAAAAATGTTTAGAAATCCTTTATTTTTGCAATCCAATCGCTCTTTTGATTTTGAAAAAAAAAATCTCTTTATCAATATACTGCCTTCTTCTACACATTTATCTCCACCACATAATGGAAATGGAGATAGCTAATAGTTAGGATTCATAAAACATTGATTGATAATACACTCATGGGAAAAGCCTTTCCCGCGTCAAGCACTAATCTATTTTTAACGTTTAATTAGATCGGGTAATTATTCAAAAATTAAGAACAGGAGCTCGTTACTTTTTGTTTCCCTATAATTGGAACCTATCGTATAGTAAGGCTCTATCCATTTATTTACTCGACACAACTTTAAATTTAGTTTTTATTTCTTTGCTTTTTAAATGGATTTTGTTCTGCGCCAAGAATTCAAACAATTTACACAAGGTTTTGGACCTATACGGTAAGAATGAAATATTTTTAGAATTCTCTATTGATACGACATGCTGCTTTTTCCATTCATTCCTTTCAGGATCAGTCGCGGTCTTACAAACTCTACCGATGGTATAGACGAATCCGTTGCTTCATACAAATGTGTAAAAGATGCTAGCCGCACTTAAAAGCCGAGTACTCTACCGTTGAGTTAGCAACCCGAACTAAAATAAAATAATTAGAATGTATAGATACAATCGGAATCCCAATAAATAAAGAGGTTGAATAGTACGGCTAAATCAAAACATTTAAATTTTAAAAAGGCAAAACAAAAATCTAAAAATTCATAATCAATTATGAACATAAGAAAAATGAACAGATCCGACGAAAATAAAAATATTTGTAGACCAACTCTTGTCTCTTATGTTATCCATTATTCTACTTTAATATCTTATTATACTTTAAATAGAATTATAATATTCTATTTTAATTATTTATTATTTTAATAAAAAAAAAAAAAAAAGACTTCTTGTATCACACCAAATCAAATGAACCCTTTATTTGAATGAAATAAAATCAAATCTATGGGGCGGAGATAAATAGATTCATTTATTCATGATCGGATTATATTTATTTGATACACTGTTGTCAATATAAATGTTGAGAAAAGAATACAATGGAGAAATAGAAAAAAAGATTCTAAATTGAAATTATTATTTCAATTTTCATTTAATTAAATTTTTCAATTTATTAAAAAATGAAAAAAAAAACTAAGAATTTATGTTGGATTGGCACTACATATATAATCGACATATATACAAAAAAGTGTAGACGTATGAATAAATTAAAAAAGAAGTCTAAAAATCCCGGGTTTATTGAATTAATATCAATCAATATAAGTATCAATATTAAGTAAAAGTAAAAAAAGCAAGCTTAACCTTTTTTTTTTGTTCATCGAATTCCAATGAAAAATGAAAAACACCCATTGACATGACAATAATATCAAAAATTTAAGACTGTTTATTCTCTCGATATTTTTCTATCTATTACATCAATAAAAAAAAATTTTATCGTTATAAAAGACGACATTCTATAGTAGCAAAAATATATTAAATATGATATAAATTGAAAAGGAGAAAAAATAGCAAAGAAAAGATTATACAAAACTCTATACAAATTATTCACACCTTACCTTCTTTAATTTATATATATATATTTCATTAATTGAATTTTGTTTGGTGATTAAGGCGAAGTTCCATAAAAACCCCCGCCTTCTTTGAAATATCATGAACAGTTCCTGTAGGCTGAGCGCCTTTTTCAAGGAAATATAGAATAACAGGAACGTTTAAATAGGTTTGATTCTTTATCGGATCATAAAAACCCACTTTCCGAAGAGCTCTTCCTTCTCTTCGGGATCGAACATCAATTGCAACAATTCGATAAATAGCTCATTGGGATAGATGTAGAGACCCCCCCGAGAAACGTATAAGAAGTTTTCTCCTCGTACGGCTCAAGAAAATTCAAGTTATATTTATGTATAGAATTATAATGTCAAATAGATCCATAAAACCATCAAATCAATTAGACCAAGAAGTCTCTTTCTTTATCATATGATTTAAATACTTGTTTTTGTTTCTTATTCTTTTTCTTTCCCCAACAAAAAAAAAATTCTTCGTATTTGGAATTTGCACTCTCATAACTCAAGTTGTATAACTCGCAAAGAAAACCTTTTAAACATTTCATTTATTGAGCGGTCTCTAATCCCTTTTTTATATGTATATGTCTCCTTTCGAATTTATTTTGATTCTTCATCTTAATCTAGTTCTAGTTGTTGAGACACTTGAAAACGGTATTTCCTTGTTCTAGGATCCTTTATCTTTGCCTTGAATCATTGGGTTTAGACATTACTTCGGTGATCTTTAATCGTTTCAAAATGGCAGCAACATACCATTTTTTGTGATTTCTTTCTATCAAAGAATCATACGAATGGTTGATTCCTGTATAATACACTTTTGATTTGAGCGAAAGGGTTTTACCAATTCCAAAAAATTTTACTTTTGAATTTGAAACTTGCTTGAATTGGATCCTTTAGATTTCTATATCAAAAATAGACTTACAAAGTTGTCTGAATTTATTAATTGATACTAACCCTAGATTCTTGCCTCCGAAAAACGAATCAATATGTTCTGCTCGAGCTCCATCATGTACGATATGATACGGTTTATATCACAACCCCCCCAAAAAAAAATGAGAGTTATAGTGAACAAACGATGTCGAGCCAAAAGCACTTTCATTCCTATATAATTCCTATATAATATAAAATGGTGGATGTAAGAATCCACAGCGGATCGTGTCCTTCAAGTCGCACGTTGCCTTCTACCACATCGTTTTAAACGAAGTTTTACCATAACATTCCTTTAGTTTGGAACCAGTATGTAATTAATTCCATTATGGAATTATGAATAGTCATTGGTTCGATCGATCCCTAGTAATCTATACTTTATCTTTTCCTTCTATATGAAATAGAGTTTCTGAAGAAGTCTAAGCAAAAATTCAATTTAACCCCAGAGACATATATACATATATTTCTAAATATTTATAAGTATTAAAATTTATTTCTAAATATTAAAATATATAAATCTATAATATTAGAAAATAAACTATAAACTAAATAATAGAAATTTAGAAATAAAAATAAAATTCAAATAAATAAGTTCTTTTTGAATCTGCATCTTCAAGTAACCTGCTAGTGATAGGATAAATTCACCAATTTCACACTTCTTCGAGTACTAAGAACTCCTAAGAAATCATCAATTTAATTGATTGAAATTTTTATCATTATTTGAATAAAATTTTATAGTAAGACCACATTGCATTTTATCATCATACGAGAGAGATAAATCCAGATTTGTATTAAACCATCAATGATTAAAAAAATAGATAAAAAAAAATACAATTTTTTTTTAATGAAATAGTGGATAAAGAATGATGTAAAGGAAGATTTAGGTTGTTATTTTTTTTCAATGAGTATGAAAAAAAAGAATTGAAATAAAAAACTATGGGATATCTGTATGTGTCAGATAGACTAAACTACTGTTACTGAAAGAAATTATAGCTATTCTATGTTCAATATTTAACATTTATAGATCACAAATAGATTCTATTACATCTGCGTGTTATTTGAACTCATTAAACTTGTGAAAAAGATATGATTCAGAGAAGATTCATTAAGAATAAGAATTCAATTTTTTCAATATTATACATATACAGAAGGTTGTTCAAAAAAGTAACCTTTATTCTGATATAATATATATCATATATATTCTATGATTTATATGGGTTAAGTATATGATACTATTATACTGTTTTGGATGTGTGGACGGATATGTTCTGGGACGGAAGGATTCGAACCTCCGAATAGCGGGACCAAAACCCGTTGCCTTACCACTTGGCCACGCCCCATTTATATTTGACACTAATAAACACTAATATTGTTATTGGTTGTTCGTCAACTTCAGTATAAATATCTATAAAAAAAATTAGATTATTGATAGAATTTTGATATGTGTAAATATAGAATTAAACTGATGAATTTATTGATCATTACATCTAATTCAATTAAAATATTGTATGAAAGTATGATTTATTCTATTCACTTTTGATTTGAGAGTTGAAGTTGAAGGAGTTTTGATTGGGCGAGTTCAAATCAAAGAAGTTTTTTTGGTCTATCTAATTTATTTTTATTCATTTTCCCTTATATCAATAACTCAACTTATTAATAACTCAATCAAAATAAATACAATTATCCTCAAGAACAAAATGTTTTTTATGCTTAATATATTTAGTTTGATTTGTATCTGTCTTAATTCTGTCCTTTATTCAAGTAGTTTTTTCGTCGCCAAATTGCCCGAGGCCTACGCTTTTTTAAATCCAATCGTAGATGTTATGCCAGTAATACCTGTGCTATTTTTTCTCTTAGCTTTTGTTTGGCAAGCTGCTGTAAGTTTTCGATGAGATTTTTAATACTGTCCTAGACAAATTCATGATTTATTCGAAAAAAAAATTTACCAATTGATAAGATCAGATAAGTCTTACAGTATGTGAACCCTCGATTCAAATATTGAAATTAGGGTATAGCCATAATAAGTCGGGATCACCACGTTTCATTTCCTTATTCTGACCTTTTTCCATTGCAAGACCTCTTGGAGTCTTCCCCAATTTGGGGTATGAAAGAAAATTTTTGGTAATGAAAAAATACAACTTTATATTAAATTAAAAATGAATTTTTTTTTTTGAAAATTCTTTTCTAATCTCAAATCAAAAGAACTTTAGTTTATTTCTTAGTGTCAAAATAAAAATATAAAATAAACATAAACATAGTAGGGTATGCGGTATAAAATACAAATATACAAATGGAAAATCTATTCTCTTTTTTCCTAAAAAAATAATCTTGGAGATTGTGTAATGCTTACTCTAAAACTATTTGTTTACACGGTAGTGATATTCTTTGTCTCTCTATTCATCTTCGGATTCCTATCTAATGATCCAGGACGTAATCCTGGGCGTGAAGAATAAAAACTAAATTAAGATAAGGTTTTTTGTTCTTCTTACTCGATTTTGAAATGTTCTTAGTAGGATTTTATCTATTTCACATTTTTAACTATTAATTTGAACTATTAAATAAAATAACTTAAAAAAAAAAAAAAAATCGCGAAAAATTCAAAATTTGAAAGGAAATAAAAAGAAAAAGAAAGTTATCGACGAAAACGGAAAGAGAGGGATTCGAACCCTCGGTACGAAAAACTCGTACAACGGATTAGCAATCCGACGCTTTAGTCCACTCAGCCATCTCTCCCCCAATTGAAAAAGGATAATTATTATGTTACATAAGTCAAAATAAGGCTTGAAAAAAGTCTTTTTTTTTTTTTAGTTTATTTTTATTTTTATAAATAATATTTATAACTAAATAAAATAAAAAAAGCCCTCTTTGATTTTGTCCAAAGAAACCTTTTCTTTACACGGCTTGGCCTGGTCAGTACCTAGCTGAGCCGGGCCTCTTTTGTTCCAACGAAGCAAATTAAAATGATTTATTTAATTCGAAAACACAAATGCTTATTGTTGATATTGAAACAATCATAAGAAGTACTATCTCAATTCCTTTGATATAGAATCAAGATGTCAGTTCCTATCTAAATTTCTTAGCTTTATTTTTTATTTACTTTAATTTTATTATATTCCTTTTTTTTTCAGTAAAAAATAAGTAAAGTAAACGTAAAAAAAAAAAAAAATAAGATAAGAAAACAAGGGAACTATGAATTTTTGAACAATGCATTTTTATGTTACGGCTTAAATAGTTTTGTCAACCTGTATCCGTCAAAAAACTCCAGCAAAAGACTTGGTATTTACTTATTTAAATGAGTTCTCCTTTCCTAATCTCATTAAGTCCTCTCGTTAACGCTCTAATTTGCATGATTCTTTTTTGATCCTATCTTTTTTTTTTGATTACGACAAAATCTCTTGTTCGACAAAAAGTCGATTTATATACAATAATCCCATTGTAGCGGGTATAGTTTAGTGGTAAAAGTGTGATTCGTTCTATTAATCCCTTAATAGTTAAAGGGTCCCTCGGTTTGATTAATATCCCATTCCGATCAAAAACTTTATCTCGTAAAAAGGATTTAAGCCTTTACCTCTCAATGAAAAATTCGA